GGGAGGGTACCGCATTGGGCAGAAGACGATCCAAAAAGCGAAGGCTCACCCAGCGAAACAAGCAACGGATTGAGCGCTGACGCGCTCAAGCCGTTGCGCTAACAGCATGATGAAAAACTACAGCGCAACAAGCAACTCCATGAGCGCTAGCGCTCAAGCCGTTGCGCGGTAGCGCAGCCAGCGCAACGGCAGCGCGCTAGCGCGTGCATCCGTTTTGAATCTTGCTACTCCGGCAAAGCGCGTTGCGGCGCCCTAGCGGGCGCCTGAACTTGCTGCCGGAGCTTGCTGGAGCCGCTCGATTGGCGCGCTAGCAACAAGCAACGGATTGAGCGCTAGCGCGGCGCTAACGAGCGGCTGCGCTACCGCGCCGCGCTAGCGCTCAATCAAGTAGGCTCGAAAGCCGGAGTGCGCGTTAGCGCACTTACGTTTTCTCGCTTGTTGCATCCGGCTTTCTTGCTGCTCACGTTTTTCATCATGCTGGGCGCGCTAGCGCCAAACTATACACCAAGGTGGCTTCGCATGCTTGCGGCGCCCTAAGGGAGCAAACGGAGGCTCTCAAGCCCCTAACCAGCGAAGAAAGCCCCTAACCTAGGTTGGGCGCGCTAGCGCCCAACCGTTTTCTTCGCTGGAGCGCGCGGGACGCAGGAGCGCACTATAGTTTTCTACGTAGGGTGAGATAGGCGACAGGTAGCTTGCTTCCAAGCCGATAGGATAGGCGGCGGGCCGGGCGTAGAAGCGAGTCGCCAGAAGCTTTCGGTAGCTTAGCTTGCTTCCAAGCCGGCCCGGCCGCGAGGAATCAAGAGATCTTTGCCGGTGCTGACTTGGATCTCGGGTGACGGAATAAGGCGGCCAGAAGCGACGAGCAGTCGCGGTCGAAGCTTGGCTCTAGCCTATCGGCTAGCAGTAAGCTTGGCTACAGCGAAGCGCTTACCAAGCGCGAAGGAAAGGGCCTTCGCCACTTGAGCCGTATGCGGGGGAACTCGCACGTGCGGTTCTTAGGGGGGGAGAGCTAGTAGGAGCCATCCCATCCCAATAGCGTATATTTGGAGCTCAATATGAAATCCTATTTTCTTGCAAGACCCGTTCGGATAAGGGCAAACTCCAGAGATTGCTTCGAAGTAAGATCCTTGCGTTGACCCTTTCCTGAACCATTTCCGGGGGGTGAGAGGAAAAGGGGATCAAAATGTCCCATCAATAAAGTGAGGGCTTTCCGGACCTTCCCCCTTTCAGAACCACCCTCACTCCCCCTTTTTCAATAAGCCCCGCTCCCTAAGGGGCCCCTCTCTGATAAGGAAGGAAACGAAATAATCTCAATTTTACGACAAATCCGGTCCGATGGCTGTTCTCCACTAACCACAAAGATATAGGGACTCTATATTTCATCTTCGGTGCCATTGCTGGAGTGATGGGCACATGCTTCTCAGTACTGATTCGTATGGAATTAGCACGACCCGGCGATCAAATTCTTGGTGGGAATCATCAACTTTATAATGTTTTAATAACGGCTCACGCTCCTTTAATGATATTTTTTATGGTTATGCCGGCGATGATAGGTGGATTTGGTAATTGGTTTGTCCCGATTCTGATAGGTGCACCTGACATGGCATTTCCACGATTAAATAATATTTCATTCTGGTTGTTGCCACCAAGTCTCTTGCTCCTATTAAGCTCAGCCTTAGTAGAAGTGGGTAGCGGCACTGGGTGGACGGTCTATCCGCCCTTAAGTGGTATTACCAGCCATTCTGGAGGAGCAGTTGATTTAGCAATTTTTAGTCTTCATCTATCTGGTGTTTCATCCATTTTAGGTTCTATCAATTTTATAACAACTATCTTCAACATGCGTGGACCTGGAATGACTATGCATAGATTACCCCTATTTGTGTGGTCCGTTCTAGTGACAGCATTCCTACTTTTATTATCACTTCCGGTACTGGCAGGGGCAATTACCATGTTATTAACCGATCGAAACTTTAATACAACCTTTTTTGATCCCGCTGGAGGGGGAGACCCCATATTATACCAGCATCTCTTTTGGTTCTTCGGTCATCCAGAGGTGTATATTCTCATTCTGCCTGGATTCGGTATCATAAGTCATATCGTGTCGACTTTTTCGGGAAAACCGGTCTTCGGGTATCTAGGCATGGTTTATGCCATGATCAGTATAGGTGTTCTTGGATTTCTTGTTTGGGCTCATCATATGTTTACTGTGGGCTTAGACGTTGATACGCGTGCTTACTTCACCGCAGCTACCATGATCATAGCTGTCCCCACTGGAATCAAAATCTTTAGTTGGATCGCTACCATGTGGGGAGGTTCGATACAATTCAAAACACCCATGTTATTTGCTGTAGGGTTCATCTTTTTGTTCACCATAGGAGGACTCACTGGAATAGTCCTGGCTAATTCTGGGCTAGACATTGCTCTACATGATACTTATTATGTGGTTGCACATTTCCATTATGTACTTTCTATGGGAGCCGTTTTTGCTTTATTTGCAGGA